CGAGATCTAAAAACATATCTCTCCGTGGCACCGGTATTAAGTACTCTATGGTTCGGATCTTTAGCAGGCCTATTGATAGAAATCAATCGTTTTTTCCCGGATGCGTTGACATTCCCCTTTTTTTCTTTCTAGTTATTGATTATTGACATGGGAAGGGGGTAAGGAAGATTAGGGAGAGAATTCACTATCTTTGACTAATCCTTCTTCCCCTTATTTCTCTTTTTTATTCTCAAATAAAGAAGTGGATTCAATTTAAGCAAAAAAAAAAAAGAAGGAGAACGGGAATGAAAAGATCGGTTTAGGGGCAAACGTCTCATACAAGATACTTAATTGAAATAGTGCACTGTGATTCGAAATCTAGTTATAAATATTTAGAGTTATTTATTATTTATTTATTACTCTATTGCTTACAACGAAATATTTTTTCTGGTATTTTTTATTATAAATTCCTTTTTGTCCTTTCTATTCGCTTCCGGTCGAAAATATAAGAGTTGTTTCGATAACAAATCCAAAGGAGGTTCATGGCCAAGGGTAAAGATGTCCGAGTTAGAGTTATTTTGGAATGTACTAGTTGTGTTCGAAAGAATCTTAATAAGAAATCAAGGGGTATTTCCAGATATATTACTCAGAAGAATCGACACAATACGCCTAGTCGATTGGAATTAAGAAAATTTTGTGCCTATTGTCATAAACATACAATTCATGGAGAAATAAAAAAATAAATAAACTAGAACGAAGGCTTATCTATGAAGGAACAAGACAAACGAACATACATTCTTGATATAATTTCTATATCTATATCTAATTTATATATATTATACATATATTTATATTAGATATATGTTATCTCTAATTAATAGTAATAGATCTAGATATCGATAGAAATCTAATATGGGTTATTAGATATCTTTATCTATAAATTATAAATAATTTCAATTAGATAAAAATAAAATTGAATATTTAGTCGAAAGATAAAAAATAATATAGATAATAAAAATATTTTTATTATTTATATTATATAGATAGAAAATATCTTCTAAAGAAGCCCTATATGTAAGTTAATATATAAAATATAAATAAACAAAAAATAATTTAAATTCTATTTATTAGAATTTAAAAGAATTTAAAGAAGAAAAATCAATATAATATAAAATAAAGAATAAAAAAGAAACTCAAAAACCATGGATAAATCCAAGCGACCCTTTCTTAAATCTAAGCGATCATTTCGTAGGCGTTTGCCCCCGATTGGATCGGGGGATCAAATTGATTATAGAAACATGAGTTTAATTAGTCGATTTATTAGTGAACAAGGAAAAATATTATCTAGGCGAGTGAATAGATTGACCTTGAAACAACAACGATTAATTACTATTGCTATAAAACAAGCTCGTATTTTATCTTTGTTACCTTTTCTTAATAATGAAAAACAATTTGAAAGAGCCGAGTCGATCGCCAGAACTACAGGTTTTAGAACCAAAATTAAATAGGCTTACTATTTATTAAATTGAATCCCAATTATAAATTATAATCTGAACTCCAATCCAAATGGATGGTTTTTTCGAAATCGCAAAATCCTAGAATCCTGTCGTGTCGTAAAAAAAAAATCATGGAGAATCCATATTTTTTTATTGAATTGATGAATTCAATGGGCTTCTGACTAAATTCTCGTATTTTATTAGACTAATTTCTACTTTATATTCCCGGAGTTCATTCTCCGGGGAACTTTTTTAAATCATTTCGGGAGATTCTTTCCAATCTTCTTTTTTTAGAATCTCATTGGAAATCATATGAAGACATTTCCTATTTAATATAGCTATTTGTGCAAGTATTTTACGATTAAGAAGCAACTTTCTCTTGTACAGATCATTTATAAAAACACTATACTTATAGTATATACCCCTCTCGCGAATTACTGCGTTTATCCGAGTGATCCACAAACGACGAAAATCTCGCTTTTGCCGATTTCTATCCCTATGAGCCGAAACCAAAGCTCTTATTTTCTGTTGAGCAATAGTTCGAGTAAGTCTTGAATGAGCTCCTCGAAAGCTTGATGCAAATAAACGAATTTTTTTTCTACGTCTTCGAGCTATATATCCGCGTTTAACTCTAGTCATTTAATAAATTAAACTTTTCTGAATAACTAATCAAGTTTTTTTTTCTTTGAGTTATTCTTTTCTCCGTTCCTGGTCTATGAATAACAAAACTTATTTTTCCAATGTATAAAAAAAAATTCCAATGGCTTTTGCTACTATAACCTTCCTGGCCACAATTTTTTCTTTTTCTAGGCTCAAAACGAAAAAGTTCATTGATATTAGGTATCAGATGAATAAAGAAATAGTGGGTTCCTTCGTTTCTATGGTTACTTATTAAACGGTAAGGTCCTCTCTATACACCGGAGCTCTTTACTTCATTTGGTCAATCTTATTGGTAACTTGTACAGTTCAACCTCTTTGGCTCTACCCATAAATTATCCAGTAATAGGTCTTTCACAATGAGATCTCCCTATACAGTAACGGTATTTCATTTTGAAGGTTAGCTCTGAATAGCTGACCCTGTTAGTCCGTTTTGTTTTGCAAGAATGGGAGCATAATATTTTTGCTTGACAAAGAAATAGGATTTATCCCGCTTAATGGATAACATTTGCTACCAATGGGATATTGCTTCTTATCTTAAATGGAGCTGATTGGATTTACACCAAGAGAAACCATAAATTTCATACCCAATAGATGGTAGATTTTTTTTTAGATAGTGATTGGAGTTCTTCCATTTTAGTTTATTTACTGGGTATTGATTATTGATACTGAAAAATTATTTGTTTTTTGTTCCAGCTCATAATCTGAACGAGTCACACATACACCCTAGTACATGTTCCTCGGCGCTGAGGACACCCCCGCAGGGCGGGGGATTTCGTGACATTTCTGATTGGCTGTCTTGCGTTTCTAATAAGTTGTTTAATAGTTGGCATGCTGAATCATTTATTACATAATGGACTGGTTTAGATCAATCCTAACCAGATGATTATGAACCATATCGAATTAATTTAATAGAATATGAAAATATGAAACCCAGTATAAGAAAAGAAACTCTCAACTCAAATCGTGGATTTAACCATTTTCATTGTTATTCAACCGCTACAAGATCGACAATTCCATGAGCTTGGGCTTCTGTTGCTGACATGAAAATATCCCTTTCCATATCTTCGGATACAACCCATAAGGGTTTGCCCGTTCTTTGTACATAAACCCTTGTGAGGGTTTCACGCAGTTTCAATAGTTCTTCCGCTTCCAGGACAAATTCTCCTGTTTGTGCCTCATAAAAAGAACTAGCAGGTTGATGAATCATTACCCTGATGTATAGAACATAAAAACGATTCTTTTCTCTTCGCCTCATTAGGCATGCGAGAGAAAAGCAAAAGAAAAAAGGATATAATTGAGCAACCGTACGTGCATATAATATTTTGCGTATTGCATACGGCTCTACAATGGAATTTACTTTGCTCTTCCATTGAGGTAAGAGCAAAGTGGAATCGATCAGATCCCGATTAAGTAAATTATCCAATTACCACCCTTCTTTTTTTTTGTAGGAATTAAAAAATACTATGATGGCTCCGTTGCTTTATATATTAATCTCGTCTGTAATTCAGCAATCCCAAAGTTTCTTTTTGATCCGAAAACAAATAAGAAAAAAGAATTTTGTTTGACTCTTTCAAACATCAATTTAAAAGGAAGAGCCTTTTGGTATGAAAACAAAAAGTTTGTGACGCTGAAACGGACTCCTGATAAATCAAATCAGAAATACCCTTTAATCTCATACTACTCTCTCGATACATAATCTAATTTTTTGAAAAAAAAATACAAAATTTTATCATATCGAATTCAAAGTGCCATGCTATTATTACTTAATACTCATTTCATATTTGATATGGCGAAGCGAAGGCATAGTCTTCTTTTTTTTCTCAAATAAAAAACTCATTGGCGCCAAGCGTGAGGGAATGCTAAACGTTTGGTAATTTCTCCTCCGACCAGAATAAAAGATCCCATTGAAGCGGCTAATCCCATGCATATTGTATGTACATCGGGTCGCACAAATTGCATAGTATCATAAATAGCTACTCCAGGTATTACCCATCCGCCAGGAGAATTTATAAACAAATACAAATCCTCGGTATCATTCTCTATACTGAGATATACCATAAGACCAATAAGTTGATTTGAGATCTCGCTATCAACCTCTTGGCCTAAAAAAAGTAATCTTTCTCGATAAAGTCGGTTGATTAGGGTTAATTTGTATCCCTTAAGAACCGTACAGGCATCTTTTGATGCATACGGTTCAAAATAAAATGTTAAAATGAAAAAAATCAATGTGTAGATTCCGTCCCTCTTTATTTTTTCATAGCAGTTATTTCTATTTATAACTTCTAACGATAATGAAAGGGATTTTTATTCTATTTTAAAATTCTAGTAATAATAAATAGTATAAGAAAAAAGAATTCACTAAACTTATCGAACTAACTTCTCATTGATGTAGTTTTTCATCGAGATAAAATCAAAATCCCGATGTCATTTTCTTGTTCTTGAATGGGCCTATTTCATTATTTTAGGTTTCTGCTCTACTCCGGGTAAAAATCGGACCGATTTCGATTTGTACATATAGGACAAATACTTATAATACCACATTTTTACTCTTGAATTCATTTGCATGTCTTTCAGCCAAATTTAGTATTTAACGTATTCATCATCTTTTTCTATTTGAATGATTCAGGTTGATATCTTTACTTATATCTATTCTCTTTATAATTTAAATAGTAATAAGAAAGAATTTAGCATATAAGCAAGAATCATTGATATATTTATTATCAATTGGGATTTTTAAAAACGGAGCCTGGATACTTCAATTTATTGGTCCAACCAAGCCAACCATAAATTATTCTAATTTTAGAATATGAATTCCCCTAAAACTCAAAAATTAATCTGATTGCACTTCACGCTCCAAATTTTTCATGATTCAATATATCTTTTTTGGGCGAAGGGAAGGATATCTCGATCGGTAGAGAGAACGGGGAAATCCCATATGACCCAATCGATCTGACAAGTCGCACTATACGTCAACCCAAGATGCATCTTCCTCTCCAGGACTTCGGAAGGGTACTTTTGGAACACCAATAGGCATTAACTAAAATAAAAAAGAATTAAGTACTCTATTTCACTTTGATGTGGAAACGTAATAAAGAATGGGGTTATTGTCTTCATAATATCAACCTTTATGATATTTTTTGAATAGATTAGAAAAGTTCATAAAAGGAGACAAAATGAATAAAAGAAAATTTTTATGAATATAGCCTTACAATGATGAACAAGTATGAAGGCCTGCGCTCATATAAAAGAGTATCAACCTCCCCATTGCGTATTGGTACTTATCGGGTATAGAATAGATCTGCTTCTCTTTCTTCCTACAAATATAAATTTTCCATTATTACCAACAGAATAGAATTCAGATTAATAATTGTTCCATGGGTTATTTCGGAACAAGGGGGTTCATTCCATAGCCAGAATCTTTTCCAATGCAATAAAGTTACATAGTGTCTATTTTTCTTTGATAAAGGGGTATTTCCATGGGTTTGCCTTGGTATCGTGTTCATACTGTTGTATTGAATGATCCTGGTCGGTTGATTTCTGTCCATATAATGCATACAGCTTTAGTTGCTGGTTGGGCCGGTTCGATGGCTCTATATGAGTTAGCAGTTTTTGATCCCTCTGACCCCGTTCTTGATCCAATGTGGAGACAGGGTATGTTTGTTATACCTTTCATGACTCGTTTAGGAATAACCAATTCATGGGGCGGTTGGAGTATTACAGGAGGGACTATAACAGATCCTGGTATTTGGAGTTACGAAGGTGTAGCCGGAGCACATATTGTGTTTTCTGGTTTGTGCTTTTTGGCAGCTATTTGGCATTGGGTTTATTGGGACTTAGAAATATTTTCTGATGAACGTACAGGAAAACCTTCTTTGGATTTGCCTAAGATTTTTGGAATTCATCTATTTCTTTCCGGGGTAGCTTGTTTTGGTTTTGGCGCGTTTCATGTAACAGGCTTGTATGGTCCTGGAATATGGGTGTCCGATCCGTATGGACTAACCGGAAAAGTACAATCTGTAAATCCAGCATGGGGCGTAGAAGGTTTTGATCCTTTTGTTCCGGGAGGAATCGCCTCTCATCATATTGCAGCAGGGACATTGGGTATATTAGCAGGCCTATTCCATCTTAGTGTCCGCCCGCCCCAACGTCTATACAAAGGATTACGTATGGGGAATATTGAAACTGTCCTTTCCAGCAGTATCGCTGCTGTCTTTTTTGCAGCTTTTGTTGTTGCCGGAACTATGTGGTATGGTTCCGCAACTACCCCGATCGAATTATTTGGTCCCACTCGTTATCAATGGGATCAGGGATACTTTCAGCAAGAAATATATCGAAGAGTTAGTGCTGGACTAGGCGAAAATCAAAGTTTATCAGAAGCTTGGGCTAAAATTCCTGAGAAATTAGCATTTTATGATTATATTGGCAATAATCCGGCAAAAGGAGGATTATTCAGAGCAGGCTCAATGGATAACGGAGATGGAATAGCTGTTGGATGGTTAGGACACCCTATATTTCGAGATAAAGAAGGGCGCGAACTCTTTGTACGTCGTATGCCTACCTTTTTTGAAACATTTCCTGTTGTTTTGATAGATGGCGACGGAATTGTTCGAGCTGACGTTCCTTTTAGAAGAGCAGAATCAAAGTATAGCGTGGAACAAGTAGGTGTAACTGTTGAGTTTTATGGGGGCGAACTCAATGGGGTCAGTTATAGTGATCCTGCTACTGTGAAAAAATATGCTAGACGTGCTCAATTGGGTGAAATTTTTGAATTAGATCGTGCTACTTTGAAATCTGATGGTGTTTTTCGTAGTAGTCCAAGGGGTTGGTTTACTTTTGGACATGCTTCCTTTGCCCTACTCTTCTTCTTCGGACACATCTGGCATGGGTCTAGAACCTTGTTCAGAGATGTTTTTGCTGGTATTGACCCAGATTTGGATGCTCAAGTAGAATTTGGAGCATTCCAAAAACTTGGAGATCCAACTACAAAAAGACAAACAGTCTGATACTGATACAACATTGCTTTCGTATTTTTCGCCTTTTTTTCTTTTTTTTAATTTTAACTCTGATACCCGATAAATTTTTATTTGAATCAGTGCCTTTTTTTTATTGGGTAGATAATCCCATATAAACAGGTATGGAAGCTATAATTGTAAACCACGACGAATCTATGGAAGCATTGGTTTATACATTTCTATTAGTCTCGACTCTAGGGATAATCTTTTTCGCTATTTTTTTTAGAGAACCACCGAAAGTTCCAACTAAAAAGATTAAATGATTTTTCATTATCTCCATTGAATTGAAGTAATGAGCCTACCAATGTTGGTAGGCTCATTACTTCAACTAATCCCCGTGTTCCTCGAATGGA